ATAGGCCTGCCACTTTATCTTTTCTTTTTTAATCCTGTCTGACACTTGACAATGCCTATGTGTAATGCACATATATTTTTTTTTCTAATAAAAGAAATAGAATCGATATATTTCTATCTTATCCTATATTCATAGGAGGAAAATATGACTCCAAATTTGGTTTTCCTACGGGATCGGGTCTCGCACATTTTGACTCTTGTGGCTTGTTTCTGTTTTTTCCATATAAAGTGGGTTGCAATAAAGAAAAAAGTTTGCCGTCTTATTTTGTTCGAAAAAGTGGATCCACGATATATGCCTGTCCGCAAATTCGGCTTATCTAAAAGAGTAGTTGATGTACTTTTTGATGAAAAAAGACTAATTTCTCTTAATCAATTAATTCTAATGAGAATCTACACTCGCGAGGACCTCCTAGAAATAGAAGGTTTGGAGGAGAAAGATAAAGAGGAAATTGTCAGAAAAATAGACCAATTTGTTAATAATTCGTGGGCTTTAACGGCCTTATTCTATTGTAACTTTGAGAAACTGAAAGTGAAACCATGGTGGTGTAGATTGATAGTCTATATCTCTAGAAAAAGAAAAGACCCGGCTTTTTTCTTTATTTCAGAATTGAGGTTATCTACCCGAATAACTAGTTTCCTCATGGAAGAAGAGATCTATACCATCGAGGATCTTCTAATCATTATAAAGGATACTCACAGTTCGAAGTGGAGGAGATTTGTACAATCAGAAGAGTTGGCATATATAGATTTAATCGAGATCTATACAACCGTACACAATTTTCTTCATTGTTAAAGACAGACATTCTCCGGGCGAATAGGAAGCGCCCGGGTACAGGTGGAATGAAAGAGAATTTCGAATCCGCTTTATATGCGAACAAAAAAGCTATAAGTCGGGTCAAGTAAGTCATAATATTCATTACAATATTCTCGGGACCTATCGTATATAAAGAAATGAAAATATCTTTAATAAAGAAATTCGAAATAAAGAAATATATCTCTATCTTATACTTAGGAGACGAACAAGGAAGCTATAAGTCAGAATATTCATTCCATTACAATATTAATCTATATATATACAATAAGATAGAGAATCAGATATTTCTATAGACGTAGTAGAGGGTCCCATTAGCATGCATCCAGTAGGAATTGAACCTACGAACTCTCCAATTATGAGTTGGGCGCTTTAACCATTCAGCCATGGATGCTTAGTAGAGATCCTCGTACATGGTGAATAACCAAATTCCAATTGAAATGAAATCTGTATATTAATATTTCTATAGGGCGATTAGATTCGAATCCATATTATTTAAGAATCAATTATAATAAGATATATTATCGATCATATACTTGAGAATTCCTATATAAAAAGTTTAGATTCTTTTTTTTATAAAAAAAGAAATAGAATCAATTATAATAAGATATATGATTTATCATATACTTGACAATCAGTATATATTATTTAAGAATCAATTATAATAAGATATAGCATCGATCATATACTTGAGAATTCCTATATAAAAAGTTTAGATTCTTTTTTTTATAAAAAAAGAAATAGAATCAATTATAATAAGATATATGATTTATCATATACTTGACAATCAGTATATAAAAAAGTTATAATATTTTAATAAAAAAAATTTTTTTTTTTTTTTTTTTTTTTTTTTTTTTTTTTTTTTTTTTTTTTTTTTTTTTTTTTTTTTTTTTTTTTTTTTTTTTTTTTTTTTTTTTTTTTTTTTTTTTTTTTTTTTTTTTTTTTTTTTTTTTTTTTTTTTTTTTTTTTTTTTTTTTTTTTTTTTTTTTTTTTTTTTTTTTTTTTTTTTTTTTTTTTTTTTTTTTTTTTTTTTTTTTTTTTTTTTTTTTTTTTTTTTTTTTTTTTTTTTTTTTTAAAGGCTTTTTTTTCTTAATCAATTAATCATAATGGGAATCTACACTCGCGAGGACCTCCTAGAAATAGAAGGTTTGGAGGAGAAAGATAAAGAGGAAATTGTCAGAAAAATAGACCAATTTGTTAATAATTCGTGGGCTTTAACGGCCTTATTCTATTGTAACTTTGAGAAACTGAAAGTGAAACCGTGGTGGTATAGGTTGATAGTCTATATCTCTAGAAAAAGAAAAGACCCGGCTTTTTTCTTTATTTCAGAATTGAGGTTATCTACCCCAATAACTAGTTTCCTCATGGAAGAAAAGATCTATACTATCGAGGATCTTCTAATCATCATAAAAGATACTCACAGTTCGAAGTGGAAGAGACTTCTACAATCAGAAGATTGGGAAGTTTTGGAATATTTTGATTTCATCAAGATCTATGGAACCGTACACTATTTTCTTCATTGTTAAAGACAGACAATCTCCGGGCGAATAGGAAGCGCCTGGGTACAGGTGGAATGAAAGAGAATTTCGAATCCGCTTTATATGCGGCGAACAAAAAAGCTATAAGTCGGGTCAAGTAAGTCAGAATATTCATTACAATATTCTGCTGAATCCATTTCTTTTTCTAGGCCTGCCACTTTATCTTTTCTTTTTTAATGCGGTCTGATTTCTCATGTTACGGCTTAGTATTATGTCTTTCAACTATATCGTTTCATGTTAGTAAATATTTAAAATTTTTTTTTTTTATTTTTATTTTCGTGAAACCGAAAAGAGACCTTCCTATTCTATGCAAAACAATAAATTAGTTTATTTTATTTACCTAATACTTATGGGACGAAATTCAAATTCAGTGCCATTGATAAGACCGCGCTTGGTAATTTCTTTACCATGGCTCCCTTCCTTCGTTTTTCTTTTTTATTAGGTTACAAAAAACGTATGAAATCGAGGGATACAAGAATCTCCGTGAATTTAGATAATTGGGATAATCCCGAGGGGTGGGATTCGAGGGATACAAGAATCTCCGTGAATTTAGATAATTGGGATAATCCCGAGGGGTGGGATCCCGAGGAGGCCATATTAAGAAGGATGTTTGAGAATCCAGACAATAGAGGAAGGGATCGACTTAGCAGACGAATAATGCGATTCCTGATCGTTCTATTTATGAAACCACCCCTTTCGGGCGAACAAAGCAACTTATTCGACGAAGTTGAGAATCTAATTTCCTTACTCGAAGAAAAAATAAACTTGTTCTTGTTCTTGGAAAAATCCGACTTCCAAAAAGAAAGAATGGCCTTCAACAAGGTAAAAGCCTACCTCAAAGAAATAGAAGACAAAATGGATTTGGAAGAATGCTTAGGCGTAGAAGAAGGATTCGACTGGTGGGAAACAGACGATTCCGATTTGGAACAAGACTTCGAAGAAGAATCCGAATGGGAAATATATTCCGATTAGGAACAAAAAGGAATCGACTACGAAATTTAAATTTCGTAGTCGATTGCGATTTTAATGGAACGAAAAAAAAAAAAAAAAAATAAAAAACTCAATAAAAAAAGAAGGCGAGTAGAAAAACTTATTAGATACCAGAGTCAATGGTATCTAATAAGTTCTACCTACTATTGGATTTGAACCAATGACTCCCGCCGTATGAAAGCAATACTCTACCTACTATTGGATTTGAACCAATGACTCCCGCCGTATGAAAGCAATACTCTAACCACTGAGTTAAGTAGGCCATTTCTCATCCCAAAGAGAACCAAACCAAACGGGACCTATCGTATATAAAGAAATGAAAATCGTATATAAAGAAATTCGAAATAAAGAAATATATCTCTATCTTATACTTAGGAGACGAACAAGAAAGCTATAAGTCAGAATATTCATTCCATTACAATATTAATCTATATATATACAATAAGATAGAGAATCAGATATTTCTATAGACGTAGTAGAGGCTCCCATTAGCATGCATCCAGTAGGAATTGAACCTACGAACTCTCCAATTATGAGTTGGGCGCTTTAACCATTCAGCCATGGATGCTTAGTAGAGATCCTCGTACATGGTGAATAACCAAATTCCAATTGAAATGAAATCTGTATATTAATATTTCTATAGGGCGATTAGATTCGAATCCATATTATTTAAGAATCAATTATAATAAGATATATGATCGATCATATACTTGAGAATTCCTATATAAAAAGTTTAGATTCTTTTTCTTATAAAAAAAGAAATAGAATCAATTATAATAAGATATATGATTTATCATATACTTGACAATCAGTATATAAAAAAGTTATAATATTTTAATAAAAAAAAAACCACAATAGGAGGAAAAGGTTATGCAAATTTTAATGAATATTATAGTTAAAAACAGATGTATGCAACTTTTAGTTAAAAACAGAGGGAAAACCATGATGCAACTTTTAGTTTTGCAAAGGCATCAATTACAGACAGTCTCCGGGCGAATAGGAAGCGCCCGGGTACAGGTGGAATGAAAGAGAATTTCGAATCCGCTTTATATGCGAACAAAAAAGCTATAAGTCGGGTCAAGTAAGTCAGAATATTCATTACAATATTCTGCTGAATCCATTTCTTTTTCTAGGCCTGCCACTTTATCTTTTCTTTTTTAATGCGGTCTGATTTCTCATGTTACGGCTTAGTATTATGTCTTTCAATTATTCGTTTCATGTTAGTAAGTATTTACACTCTTTGAAAATTTTCGTGAACCCGAAAAGAACCCTTCCTATTCTATGCAAAACAAAAAATTAGTTTATTTACCTAATACTTATGGGACGAAATTCAAATTCAGTGCCATTGATAAGACCGCGCTTGGTAATTTCTTTACCATGGCTCCCTTCCTTCGTTTTTCTTTTTTATTAGGTTACAAAAAACGTATGAAATCGAGGGATACAAGAATCTCCGTGAATTTAGATAATTGGGATAATCCCGAGGGGTGGGATCCCGAGGAGGCCATATTAAGAAGGATGTTTGAGAATCCAGACAATAGAGGAAGGGTGGGATCCCGAGGAGGCCATATTAAGAAGGATGTTTGAGAATCCAGACAATAGAGGAAGGGATCGACTTAGCAGACGAATAATGCGATTCCTGATCGTTCTATTTATGAAACCACCCCTTTCGGGCGAACAAAGCAACTTATTCGACGAAGTTGAGAATCTAATTTCCTTACTCGAAGAAAAAATAAACTTGTTCTTGTTCTTGGAAAAATCCGACTTCCAAAAAGAAAGAATGGCCTTCAACAAGGTAAAAGCCTACCTCAAAGAAATAGAAGACAAAATGGATTTGGAAGAATGCTTAGGCGTAGAAGAAGGATTCGACTGGTGGGAAACAGACGATTCCGATTTGGAACAAGACTTCGAAGAAGAATCCGAATGGGAAATATATTCCGATTAGGAACAAAAAGGAATCGACTTATCTTGTATATATAAGGAGTTGAGAAAAATTTCATGTGATTCAGTAAATAGAATAGAAATTCCATTATGACTAGATCATCTATATGATTCAATGAAGAATGAACCAATAATGGTATTTTTAGAATATAAAAAAGAAATAAAACATGGATACTAAAAATCCAATTAGTTGTGTTCCTGGCGATTCTGGTATTGAAGAAAAAAAAGAAGGAAAACTTCTTCAACAAATTGATACTGTTTTGGATATCGCTTTTCCGCCAGACAAGATGCCTAAGCTTTTGAACGCCTTAATTATAAAGGAGAGCTACCCCGGTGGGGTAGGTTATACTTATGTTATTTGCGAAGTCCAGTTTATCCTTGAGAATAATCGAGTTCTCGCGTTAATGTTAATGTGTGACGGGAAAAGTACTTTAAGGGAAGGGACGGAAGTGTTAGATACAAAAGCGCCTCTAAGTGCTCTGAAAGGTAGAACTGAAACGTTTGAAGGTGGCCAAAGCATATACATTGGCGAGATTCGCCATCCGGATTTCGTTAATGTTAATTTGGAAAAAAAACCACTGGGTGAATTTACCCAATTTCTAATTATCTTCCTTTTGGCTCAATTCTTTGTCCTAGTCTGTAAAAGGGGACTACGATAATTGAAATTACCCAATTTAGCAAAAAATAGAATAATAGAAACTCTTTCTACCGGTAAGTAAACAATTAGAAATTCATGGAAAGTTACAATCCCCACCGCGGAATAGTGCACCTACACGCCTTCGTCGACGTTGTTTTTCGACCGGAAGAGCGAGAGCTAACTATCGAGACTTTGGACTATCCAGACACATACTTCGTGAAATGGTTCACGCATGTTTGTTGCCAGGGGCAACAAGATCAAGTTGGTAAGTATTAAAATATCCCTTCATTTCTATGATCATCGATCATAGAGGGCCCCTTGACTATGTCTGTATAAATGAGTTAGTTAATTAATGAAATTTAATTTAATTTCAAATGGTTGTTCAATCGAAAAAAATTAAAAACGGAGGTTTTTAATGACGCAAAATAGTTCCCCAAATTCTCTAAGAGTAGAAAAAAACATCGGATACGTGGTTAAAATGATTGGGCCAGCCCTAGAAATAGAATTTCCGTCGGGCAAGAGGCCAAAGCTTTATAACGCTGTGGTAGTTGAAGGTATAGATACTAACGGGTTACCAATTACTGTGCGATGCGAGGTAATAGCATTCCTAACACACACTAATCGAGTTCTAGCTAATGCTCGTTCATATGGTCATATAAGGGTGGGAATGAAAGCAATTGACACGGAAACTTCTTTCATTAGTAATGAAGAGGAGCTAGTAGGGGCTATTCACGAAGCAATGCTCCTGACCGTAGCAAGGGGTACACCCCCTTATTACGGTTTCGATAACCGTGTATTTGGCAGACCGTTTCCGGGTGTTGTAGGTCGGATAATCTGGTGCGCGTTATTACTCTACTACGCGATCCAGTTCTTTAGACGCCGATAATCCGAAATTCGGTTTCGTAGGCGTTTACCTTTTTAACAACGATTAATTTTTTTTGCTATAAAACAAGCTCGTATTTTATCTTCCTTAATTTATAATGAAAATTTTGGTCGGACACTCTAACGGAGTTATTTTCTTTTTATTCTAACTCTCAGAAAGATCAAGACGAAATTGTCAGAAAAATACACGATTTTCTTGATTCGAAAGACAATCAAGAATAGCCGGAATAGTTATACAATAATCAAGGGGAATTCTGGGTAAAACTTGTTCCTACCGACTGAACAAATGATTATTCATGATTCCATACCGGCTTCAAATTAGAGAAATGTTATGGTAAAACTTCGTTTGAAACGATATGGTAGAAAGCAACGTGCGACTTGAAGGACACGGTCCGTTGTGGATTTTTACACCCACCACCTTATAAAAGAATGAAGGTGCTCTTGGCTCGACATCGGTTGTTCTGTTCCACTAGAACCTCTCCTTTATTTATTTTTTTTTTTTGGGGGGGGGGTTGTAATGTAAATAGTCTATGATGAAGCTCGAGTAGAAAGTATTGATTCATTTCTCAGGGGCAAGGATCTAGGGTTAATGCCAATCAATAAATTGGAACAACTTCGTAAGTATATTTTCGATATGGAAAGGGTTCCAATCGAAAAGGAAAGTTTCTTAGAATTGACAAAACTCTTTCGATACAAAATGTATCGCGTGGAAATCAACCGTTTGTATGATTCTTTGATAAAAGATAGAAAGAAATCACAAAAAAGGGTAGGTTGCTGCCATTTTGAAAGGATTAAAAATCACCGAAGTTATGTTTAAACCCAATGATTTAAAACAAAGAAAAGATAAAGGATCCCAGAACAAGGAAACACCCTTTCAATTGTCTCAATAACTAGACCAGAAAAAAATCCAATACAAATAGATTTGTAAACGAGACAAACAAAAAGGAAAGGGGTTTAAAGACCACTCAAAAAATGAAATGCCTAAAGATTTTCCTTTGAGCTATTTGAGAGTTATTCAACTTGAGTTATGAGTACGAATGGTTTTTTTAGTTTTCAGGAACGAAGAATAAAAAAGGACTTCAATCATAATCTAATTGATTTGATCGTTTTATAGACCAATTTGCCATTTTTATTTTATACAAAAATAGAACTAGGAATCATTTTTTCTCGAGCCGTACGAGGCGAAAACTTCCTATACGTTTCTAGGGGGGGTATTATTCATCTACATCTATCCCAATGAGCCGTCTATCGAATCGTTGCAATTGATGTTCGATCTCGAAGAGAAGGAAGAGATCTTGGGAAAGTGGGTTTTTATGATCCGATAACGAATCAAACTTATTTAAATGTTCCTGCTATTCTATATTTCCTTGAAAAGGGTGCTCAACCTACAGAAACTGTTCAGGATATTTTAAAAAAGGCGGAGATTTTAAAAGAATTTCTCCCTAAATTAAACAAAATTTAATTAAGGAAATACAAAAAGTAAAGAAAGTTTCTATATTCTATACTTTTTGTATTTCCTCTTTTGTTTTGTTCTATCTTTTAAAAAGAGAAATCGAATCACTTATTTGATAATCGAAATAATATAGATGAGCAAAAAGATAAATGGAATCACTTTTTTTATAAAGATAGAAAGAGAAATTTTATCACTTTTTTTTTTAATCTCTTATTGTTTTGTTCTATCTTTTAAAAAGTGAAATCGAATCACTTATTTGATAATCGAAATAATATAGATGAGCAAAAAGATAAATGGAATCACTTATTTTATAACTAAATAATCTAAATAATATCACTAACTATTTTCTAATATCACTAACTCTTTTTTAAAACAAAATCATCAATCAAATAAGTATAAATAATAATAATAAATCTAAGTATAAGGAGTCTTTATGAACCAAATAAATGGCTATGAGAGCCACCCGGTCCAAAATAACGACGACAGTTGGAATAATCATTTAGAAAAATGGAAAAAAATGGTAGATCATTTCGAAAATGTTCTAAATAATAGGAAATCCGAAATTGATCCTGTTTTCCAAGAGAAACTTATAAAACCCGATTCTACGCAAAATTCCCTCAAGAATTTTCCGCATTTTCCGCATTATTTGCGGATGTTCATCTTCTACTGGATAGAACGCGAGATTTCCAAAAAGTTTCTATTCGTAGAAGAGGAGTTTGCTATATTGGACCAATACCTGGATTGGTTCAAAAAATCGCTAATTTTGATTCAAGATGAACATCCGAATCAAAATCTCGAAGAAATGCAGACCTCTGCGGTTGACCTACTAGGCTATGTCACATTCCTTCGGCATCTGACTCATTACGACTGTATAGCGGGGCATGCACGAAATGCAAACGACCCGGATACTTCTGAAATGGAAAAACTACTTTCGATGGGAGCTGCATATATTCAGCTCTTTACGAAAGCCTTTTTCATTGTCGCCATTTGGAGACAAAAATGGGCGGGCCTAAAGCTACAGTCTATACGGGAGGACGTTTTAGATCAATTCATTACTCAGCTCTTAACCAGCTCAACTCCCGGGCAGATACTACTTCCAGACGAATTAAAGTCGTCTGCCGCTCCTAGCGAATTTATCGATATCTTATTCAGATTCGATGAACGTCTCGATGCAGATGAGTAAAATAGCTTGTGCGTTATATAATTATCAATTAGATGCCAAACTATTTTATACATCAATCCTCGCATCTCCTACTACTGGTGGGGTAACAGCTAGTTTTGGTATGTTGGGGAAGGTCGTTATTGCCGAACCCGAGGCCACCATTGCATTTGCGGGTAAAAGAGTAATTGAACAAACGTTGAATATAGAAGTCCCGGAAGGTGTCCAACAGACCGAATTTTTATTCACGCAGGGAGCATTCGATCTAATCCTCCCACGTTTTTATTTAAAAAGAATTCTCCATTTGATATATCTGTTAAACAATTACACTCTTTTCTTTGTTTGATTGATGAATTGGATTCAACTAAGTCAACAAGTAATTGGTAAAATGCCTTTTTTAAAAGAAAAATTGTGGTCGGGAAGGTTAGACCCTATATTAATTGGAATATTAATATAAAAATTCCATAGAAAAAGAAATTCGAAATCTATATAGAAGAAAAAGAAATAATAAAAACTTGGTCCCGGGCATCTACTACCATTATACCCGCAATGATCGGCCATATTATTGCTATCCATAATGGAAAAGAACATTTACCTATTTATATAACAGATGGTATGGTAGGTCACAAATTGGGAGAATTTGCACCTACTTCGAATTTCCGAAAACATACGAAAGTCGATAAGCGATCTCGTCGTTAATACAAAATATAGATACTTATAATTCATTAGTAGGAGGCGACCCTTATGCTAAGAAAAAAAAAAGTTCGCGTTTTAAGTTTCAGTAGCTACACACTATTTACCACCTCCACCGCTGTGGTAAAGGTGCAATATACAAAGTCTAACTCCATCCCGGGCAATCGAACCATTATTTGTTTATTGAAATTTTTTTTATGATTTTTATGTTAATTTTTATTATTTTTAAAATGAAGAAAATTCGAATAATGATGAGAAATTCGAAAAATCGAAATAAATTGTTGGATCATTTCGAAAACGTTCTAAATAATAGGAAATCCGAAATTGATCCGGTTTTGCAAGAGAAACTCATAAAACCCGATTCTACGCAAAATTCCCTCAAGAATTTTCCGTATTTTTCGAATTATTTGCGAATATTCATTTTCTACTGGATAGACCATGAGACTTCCAAGAAGTGGCTATTCATAGACTGTGAATTTTCTAATAGATTTTTGTCTCTTTTTATATCTCCCGAGAATCCCGTTTTGACTAAGAATACCTGTTGGATCGGATTCTAACAAATCTTTCGGTAGCTCTTAACCAGCTCAACTCCCGGGCAGATACTACTTCCAGACGAATTAAAGTCGTCTGCCGCTCTTAGCGAATTTATCGATATCTTATTCAGATTCGATGAACGTCTCGATTTTTAGAAGTAAATCCTACTTCCAAGGTCTTTGGAAGTAGGATTTTCGAAAGTATATAAGAGGGATCTACCCAAATATATGCAGTTTTTTTCTAAGGTATACTTTTCCCTTAGAATAAGGGAATTTAAATCCAATTGATCGTTGTTCGAATTAGATAAGAACAATAATCTAATTGTATTTTTCTATTCAAAAAAAAATAATAAGAAACCTTTCTTTGTCTCTTTCATTTTTTTCTCTTCAATCAAAACAAACAAATAAGCTCTTAATTCTATAGGGTTGAATAAAAATTCGATTGACTTTTTGATATAATTGCTATGCTTAGTGTGTGACTCGTTGGTTTTTTTAGGCTTAGGATTCAAAAAAGATTCCCCATAGTATGAACTAATAACTATAGAACTAATAACCAACTCATCACTTCGCATTATCTGGATCCAAAAAACCAGTCAAGATAGGATATGTTGATCATATCATTGTAGCAACTGAAATTTCTACTGGATAGACCATGAGACTTCCAAGAAGTGGCTATTCATAGACTGTGAATTTTCTAATAGATTTTTGTCTCTTTTTATATCTCCCGAGAATCCCGTTTTGACTAAGAATACCTGTTGGATCGGATTCTAACAAATCTTTCGGTAAGTTGTAAAAAACGTCTTCTTTATTAAATTAGAAGACAAGAACAAAAGAAGCAGAAAAGACGAACAAAAGAATAAGAAAATTTATTATTATAGATATCTTGTCTTTCATGCGGAAAGAAAAGAAAAATAAGTAGATTTTTTTAGTTCTACATTCCTTGAGTCCTTGCACTTAGTAGTCCTTAGCACTTAGTATATATACTAAGTTATATATATATACTTAAATCTATATTAATTTTAATTACAATTAATAAATTATCAAATGAAATAATTTGAATATTAATTTCATAATTAATTCTATTTTATATTATTCGATATTAATTTCAAATTATTAATTGTAATATTATAATTATTACAAGATATTTTTATAACAATAGTATAATACAATATAGTAAATCGAGATATTCATTCTATGATAACTTTCAACTTTCCCTGTATTTTTGTGCCTTTAGTAGGCCTAGTATTTCCGGCAATAGCAATGGCTTCTTTATCTCTTCATATTCAAAAAAACAAGATTGTTTAAATTCGATAGGACAAAATCTCATCTTTTTTTTTTCAAAACTTAGACTTGTATCCTAACACTAATATCTATTTAGTGGAATATGATATACCATGTGACTGCGGCTTTTGCCGCACCCTAAATGAAAGAGTTCTTATGCTTATGCATCGAGAAAATTATATATGGGGAAATGCATTCGAGCTATTTTCAAATAGACTCAAATTGGCGGATGGAAGTCTCTGTATCCATATGTATATCGATATCTCTAGTTAGGATCATATGAAGGGGATGTTCTTTTTTTAGATATAACCAATTAATTTGATGAATTATTCCTAAAGGCTCACATCAAAATAGTGCTAGTTGATGAGAGCTATTTCGGAAACAAAAAGAGTAAAGTCAAATTCATTTGGGCTATTTTCTCAATTCCAATAAAATGCAATCAAATCAAGTATGGGTTGGCGATCAGAACATATATGGATAGAACTTATAAAGGGGGCTCGAAAAACAAGTAATTTTTGCTGGGCCTTTATCCTTTTTTTAGGTTCATTAGGATTCTTATTGGTTGGAACTACCAGTTATCTTGGTA